TAGTTCATTCTCTGAATGAGGGAGAGAGATCACTATCTCTAGGGTAAGGCAAGGGGAGGCTGAGCGGAAATCAATCATTCTGAATATTCACACGGGAAACATCTCTTTCTGTCTTTTCTACTTCTCTTTCTGTGGTCTTTATCTAAAGGAATGGCGAAACAAACCCTAGCCGGGGGTACATCGGCATAGGAATACGAAGTTGTCTTATGGTACTACTCTCTCCTCGAGATCGAAGCTCTATGCTGCCGTACGTGCGGTTAACCACGATTAATGGTATTTCTTCTTTTCATATGATGTCATATGAAGTATACTTTTGTGAGGGTAGAAAGTACCCTTCAACGACCTGGGAACCACTCAAAATGGAATGACTCTTATATAACCTATAACCCCAACATTTATAAAAAAAGGCATTTTTCGGGGAATAGCCCTCTTCGAATCATAACTTAGAACACACTAATTGGAATTACTTAAGAGACATGCTAATAGAAGAGCACCACCGAACACTGTGGATCCCACACCCTTATAAACCTCAGACTGCATGGCTTTATTGCACTCGTTAAGACAGTGCTTAAGTGTTTTAGCTCTATCAAGAGGTTCGAATACCGGCTCTATCAAAGCAGGAACACTGTCTTGATTCAGGCAATCAGAATCAAAGATAGATAATATCTCAGGCGGCCATATGATATGCTCAGGAAGTAAACCCCACCACACAGTAAGACCTAGAGCCATAGATTGAAATATAACTGAATTCGAGAGCTTAACACCGAAAGGTGAGCCAATAGAGCGAAGACCACCCATAGAGATTTCTTTAGATAATTCGTTTGAAAACCTGAATCAGGTAAATTAAAACAACTTAGGATTATTTACGGAGAACATTCAAATGATCGAGCGGAGAGAACCCATGCAAAGACTATCCATACCAGGCGTAGTTTTCACTATCTTATAGCCCTTCAAAGCAGTACTACGGGAGGGTTGTTTTTGTATAAGCGCTGCCCCCAAAGAAAAAGGATTATGATAATTAGGGTCCAGCGGAGAGTAACGGATATTGTGAGGACTAACCCGGGTAGAAGGCGTACTACTAGTAAGACTAGGGTAATATTCCCGCGTGGTGTAAACTTATCAACGGGAACACGCACATCATGCCTAATAGTAGAAAAAGTTGAATTCATGTTACTTAAAGTAGAGTGAGGGATACCCATAGAATGGAGACTTTGAAAGAAATTTTCTATTTCAAAAAGAAGAATTTATTCTAAATAGATATAAATAATATTCGAAAATCAAATTTCTTTCATTGAACTTTATACAGTTGATCCAGCAGAAGCAGGGGTGGTAGTACCTCGCCCCGGATCCCTTCCAGTTTGAAATTCATAGCCTTAGACCCCGTTGGCTCAGCAGCATCAGTAGCAGGGGTATAGGCGGAACCCATTTCAATTGATCCATATACGGAGCCAGAGCCAGTAGTTTCACCCGCGGCATAAGTACCCATTAATGAAAAGAAAAGCGGAGGCGGAGGCCTGCCACCCTGGGAATTAGGTAATTGATGTCGCTCCTAACTGTGTTGAATGTAGAGGAGTGAGTACTTTCATTCTTAAAAAAGCTTTCTCAACGCGCCTTAGATGCTTAGTATATCGCCCTTCGTCGATCCTTTTTGAATAGAAAGAAATAGGCTGGCTGTGTGAAAGATGCGCAGGGGTGTTTTCACGTCTCACCGTAGTGCCCGGTACAATGCATTGAAAAGGTTCAGTTAGATAGTTCGGGTACAGGCTTAGAAAAAAAGATCGAGAGGTAGATAGGAATACGTTATGATCGATCAAGACCCGCAGTTCCTCGGTTAGCTAGTAAGATAAACAAGGAATGCCTACAAGGTGGAGCATAAGAAGCAGGGGAGGGCCATCAAGTATCGCGTACACTTGGTGAATCTTAACTTCCAGACGTTCTCACAGCTCATCCAAGCATAGCATCTTGAAGGAGAACTATTGCAGAATAATGGAGGTAGGCGGGTATGCCTTAAGAAGACAGCTTCTCAGCGTCAGGATAAGCGGAATAGTAGAGACAGCAGAAGGGGCTAGTAAGAATATGTAGAGTATCGGCACTGCGGAACCCCAATCTCTTTCTGGTTTAGTGATATAATGATATAGGCAAGAGCATGTAGGGCAATGACCTCTTTCTTTCCTCACAACCAAAGCTACTTATTACGATATAAGAAGACAGCATATAACCAATTGGGGAATGGTATAACTAATGTAGTGGTTGGTAGTGGTGAAGGCGCTGTCAGCGGCTTCGATCCGAAGGCGTAACTCTTCCCCTCGGAACGGAATTTTTATTTAGATGTTGTCTCCCTCACTCTTCTCTTCCGCCTTCACTGAGACAAAAGAGTGAAGTCAAGGCTCCTTCCGTAGACTAAAGAATAGGTACTTACGAGAATGAGTAGTTGCGAGCTTTAATTCAAGCCGACTCTTGCCAATTACACATTTTTTTTTACTAGGATCAGTTTCCAACCCTCTTTTCGTCAACTGAGGTATCGAATTTTGCGTGGACTTCAGTATCAGTTGTTGTGGAAGCGATCCGCGCTAGCCTATTACGTTTTTCAGCAGCAAGCTACGATCGACTCCTACTTACTTTAAGCTTCTCTCTCTTCCGATGGTACCGTAAACAGGTATCTCCTTTGAAGGAGACGAAATGAATAGAATGCTTTTTACTAGATATGAAGCAACTTTTAAGATTCTTAGAGATATATGGAAGTCGTTTAGATCAGACCCGTGGCTTAATCATACAGATATTTTACTATTAGATTGCGTCCGACCTTCTCGCTTTCGAGGTAGATGCCTATCCCCTAAGCAAAAGATAGCGTTATTTGCAATGAAACTCCCAACTAGAATAGAATGCGGGAACGACGCAAGATAGATGGAAGAGGCAATGACTCTTCTCGGGAGAGGGTCAAAATACGATAGCGTAGCTGCTCCTACTTCTAGTGAGAGTGACCCCGGATAGAGGATCTTATATTGGTACGCTTTCGCAATTGCAGGAATAGATCCACTAAAGGAAAGTAGCTTGATTGATTCGAATCACGCGAGTGACAAGGGAGAGGGAAACGACAGTTTGTGCTCGACCGATAGAGTCGATTTGAGTGCTCGACCATAAGGGATGTCACTCTTTTCCTTTTATTTTCGCTAAGCCCTCTTTATTGAAAGCGGAAAGTCGGACCATCAATGATCGGAGACGCAGTGACCAAAACACCTAAAAGGGGAAGTTCGTTTTATTATTTTTGAATTATGCCTCTGTATGACGGATTGATTGATAGTAGGAACGATACAAGCATATGTGCGCGTCTCAAGACATGAGGAAAATGAAACAAACCCCTCATAACATTACTTATCACTTGATCAATCACAATCTTAAGCTGAAAGAATCCCGGAAACTACGGAAAATTAGTGTTTTCCATCTCCGCCCACAATGCCCCTTTAAATACGTTCCAAAATCTTTCTTGAGGACTCTGACTCTGTCTATGAAACAGTAGAAGGGGGAGATTCGCTTTTGCTCAGTAGGAGCTTTTACTACTACTACTGCCTTTCTCGATCCAATGAAAGTTTGAGTTTGGCTTTGCCATGGTATGTGAGGAAAGCGGGGGGATATATCTCTTAAAAGCAACTCTTTCTAGAGAACAACGATAAGGTCAAGCAAAGCGCTCCAACGAAAGGGGCGCAGCGCGCACATAACTCCTTGATGCTTGATTTTGAGACCTAAAAATATTTTTCCTGCTTTTTCTTACTACCATTTCTCATCCCTTTTTCTTCACTTTAAGAAGATCAGATAATTGTGTTATAAGCTCGGGAGAACTAGGTCTTCTTATTCTTTTCTGCTACGCTTATCCACAAGTTCCATAAGTGTGAGCAGTACGAGCGGAAAGGCTCCCATACTGTTTGGTGTAGGGCAGGGGGCATAGATGCCAAACAAACCTGACCCCTCTCTATCTTAGTAGAAACGAGAAAGCGTTGCATAGGAAGACAAGAAAAGAAGCGGCAGAGGCAGCAGAACAGAGATGATTCCCCATCGCTCTCTTCTTCCTAAAGCCAATTCTTCACTCAACGGACTTGAACCGGAAAGATTTTGCTTTCTTATGATGACCTACTCGAGAGAGTACGATACATCGGTGTAAAAGATTGAGCGGAATCTGCTATTGGGTTAGCCATTTTCGTTATTACTTTCCGAGTCCGAGGGACTATTGCTGTAGAATTTATTAATAGCATTCAAGGTTAAACATGACTCCTAGAGAGTTACCAAAATACGAAGAGAACGAAAGGAGAAGAGAAGAGATTTCAACTATAATAACAGATCACAATTACGAGAAAGAATGGATACCGATGCCAAGAGAAAGGGAGAGGTAAATGTTCATGACGGCTAGCCCTTTCTACCAAGAAGAACGGGTATTTATTTACCTTATGGGATACGATGGACCCCACCTCTTACCTCTCTTTTCTTAGTAGATCGGCCTAACAAAGAAGGAGGAGTTCCGCTCCCATCTTGCTGTCTGTTTCCAGGGGCAATAGTGTAACAACTGGGCTTTCAGACCCTGACGTAGATACATTTTTAGATGAATAGTCAAATCCAGATGAACCGGGGGGAACCTGACTCAGCAGAGCTGGCTGCTTCATAGCCTTCGGCCGGCTCGAAAAAATGGATTAGAGCAGGACCCTTAAACCTAATCCTTCTATAGAAAAATGATTCTTTCTCCTCGCATCGACATTTGGGGATGGGCTTGTTGAACCATCGACTCCAGGACCGTCGTGTCCTGCCGCTTTACCACTACCCTAAACGAATAAGTAAGTAAGTAAGATTTCCTCGTTCTGCTATGCCTATCTCCGTTTTAGGAAATTTTTATTTTGAAAACGGAATATGCGAGAGTTGGTTTCTCTGACTCAGGAGCTAAGGTGTTCGCGGATCTAAGTGGGGAAAGTCTTCCTCGTAACCTCTTTCGTGTTGAACTCTTTTCTCAGTCTCAGGAGGAATAAGATGAATAATCTGCTCTCATGAGCGGAGTCGTAAGAAAACGTTATGATTTTCGGGGTTAGCGGGCTTACCTCGTGGAATGGCCGTTGAATGGCCTCGGAGTGAACGGGGGTACCTCAAATAATAAATAATACTTTCTTTTTTTCTTCTTTGCTACCTTTAGGAGGTCTCCGACTTCTATCTGTGACATTACCATATGCGTGCCGTTCAATTAGGACTTCCTCAAGTCCAGTAGCACGTTGAGAGAGTTCATCGAAAGTAGTAGGGCCTCCAGCAATCAAGCCCGGGCGCAGTTCAATGCGGATTCCCGCAATACAAATTTATCCCAATTTCTCTTCTGGGATAGATTCTGCTAACTGATTTCGTGGGAGAAAGGCTTGCTAATAAACGGAATTGTTCTATAGCTCAACCGACCCCTCGGGTTTTCTTGTTTACTACGCCGTAAATCTTCCGACGTGATAGATTTCCTCAAAGAAGGAAAGGAGCATAATAACTCAAACAACTTGTCTCAGGACCTAATAGATCCCGCTTTCAGTCTGGAGCGGAAAGCGTTCCTTCGGAGTGGGAACTGCTTGATAAGCAGCTTTTCATGTCAAAGAGGATAACACTGCCGCTCTTTCTGGTTTCATTCAACTGCCACTAAACCATATGCTTAACACATATCATGGGAGGTGGGATAGAGCTAATTCTGGGATCGAATCCATCTCTACGCAGAAAGATCTATGCTAGGATGACACCGCTATCCCACTGATTGATGGAGCCGTATGACATGAAAAGCCTTTTCTTTATTTCATTGAAATTGGCTTGGTCTTATTTGAGCCGAGAGTGAGGTGCTTCTTATAATAAGTTCAGTATGCCAGAACCATATGGCAAGCAAGAGCTAATGTTATGCTTTCAATAAGAAGGAGCAGCTTTCCGTTTTCTATTTTCATTATGTTACTCCTCTTGTTGATCTAAAACTCGTAAGTAAGGTTACGGTTCTTTCTCTTTCTCCATCTATCTGAGTTGAGCTAGAAGCAGTTAACAAGATTAGAATGACTTCTTTGTTTACTTCTTAAATGAGACGGAAAGGTTGCTGAAAGTCTATCTCAGATGTAGGACAAGTTGACTGGAAGGTAACAGTGGAAAGCAAGTTCCTGTTTTGAATTCACTCCAGATCAAGAGTGAAATGATGACCTTAACTTGGGTACGCTCACAGAGAAGAGGTTCACATCCAATCAGAGCTCATAGGGCACAGGGAGCTTACAGGTCACGGCTACTATTATACATCTTTATATAGCAAGAACGTGTGAATGAACTGACAAAGCCGGAGGTTGTTCTCTTTTTCGTAGTTGCTTGTAGTAATCTTTCTTTAATCGAGATTGGCTACGTAAGAGGGAAAGACTGCACCTACCCCGGCGAAGGGCTATAGATGTAGTCTTTTCGATATGGATATCGGTATGAATCAAGATGGTGAACTTAGTTTGAAACATAGTGGTTATTGCACCACCCGCCCTTCTATAGAGCATTTCGTTGGAAGCTGTACTGTAAGGCAGGCAGCAAAAGCTGTGTCCGTCAGATAAGTTCGAAATAAAGAAATTCAGAAATAAAAGTCGGGAGAAAGGGCACTATCCCTTCTTTTCATTGAGTGAGATTGAATGAAGGGATCGGGAACTCAACTATCGCTGAAAAGAAACCCGTAATTTATTTCTGCATTGAGGCGGGGTGATAGGGGCAACCTTCGAGCCAATCGAACCAATCAATCATAATTCACAAATTGGACCGAGCATCGGACATCAAACAGAACACCAATAAAGCACCCCCCTTGATTTCGTTCCTCTCCTCTCGATTCAAGGCAATGGACTCTCAGTCCTGCTTTTGTTCCCTCGACCGGCTCCACTCCGAATCCACCATCGCTGGAAATCCAGTCTATATAGAAAGGAATGCCATCCATCTCCGGCTATCCCTGAACCCCAAGCAGGGGATAACCTGCCACCCTCTACTCTATCTCTTGGTATCGAATCCCAAGCTCTCGAACCTTGCCCCCGACCCAAATCCTACCCGTTTTCATATGGGCCAAATGGAAAAAGTAGACTTCCGGATGCCCGCTTAGAGGGAGAGTTGGATGGGCACACACCGTCAGCTATATGTGGATGGAATTCGGTGGGTTCAGGAGGGCCTTTCTTAAGGCAAGCACTAGCTCCCTCATATCAGCAAAATGGTTGCAAATCAATCGATTTGGATGTCGACCGGCCGGGAAAGAGGCCTTTCCCATGAAAACGTCAGCTATATGGAAATGGAGCAAATGAACCTCCTCTGACCCTGACGGAACGGAACGTAATTTAAATAGCGATCATACTATCCAATTTCCATCCATCCCGCACCCACGTCCGAAAATACGTATATAATAGTAGATTCACTACCGCCTCCATACTTATTTAATACGTCTTTTTCCCACATTAATAAGTACCCCTGTTTCCTTTAAAACGCTAGTGCCCGGATCTCGTTCTCCTATCTTTGATACTTCCTTAACGGTAGCTTTAAAGGACATGTAACGTGCGTAGCTTGTTCCACAATGAAACGGCAGGTATCCCCATCCCCTCACCTAATACCCGCTACTCAGGGTTGAAAGTAGCTAAATCGCCTGTATAACAGATCTACGAATAGCCAACGCCTCTAACAACGTATTTAAGGGGGTTCCTTACCTTAGGCACCTTCACATCTACATCTACTTATAACAAGCACGTACACACAAGCAAGCTTGAATCCTGTTATCTTAACTGAGAATGCCGTTACTTATAGCCTTTTAACGGCAGCTACACATTGGTCGAGACTCACACGACAGTCGATACTCAGGATTTCGTTTAGCTAAGTGGCCTGTAGACTAGAATAGTAAACCTCACCCTAATTTAACATCTGCTTGAACTCCCGATCTACTTTTAAACAAAAAACTTCTCGAGGTATATGAATTCCCTGGTTACTTTCTTTCCAAAGCCCCGCATGAGCAAGCCAAGCTACTCACTAAGACTGCCCAAGCTACTCATGCCAAGCAGCTAACTTCGAGACAGGCAAACTTCGAGCTAGAACTAATGGATTAGCATTAATAGTCAGTTCCCCGGGGGGATTTCTGTCCTATGCTTGCTGGCTAAACAGAGTTGCCTTCCACACGCCTTCTTACTTTCACTTACCGGACCGGATAGTTACGTAGGCACTTGACCTTGAGTCTCAGGTTCAAGTCTCAGTTCCGCTTGAACTGTACTCGCTAACGGAAAAGCAGTTGTTTTCTATAAGTCGATTCCAAGACCTTTTTTTCGATTGGGTATGATATTTGCCCTACTCGATGAGAGTACCGCTTGCTAACGAAAGTAGTTTGTCTACTAGCTAAAGTTTCCTCTATCTTCTGTTCTGCTTGGCTTGCAACAAAGAGCTTGACTTTCAAGTAGTACTTCCCGGAACAATCAAAGAAGTAGCTTTTCTTCGAGTGCCGAAACTGTACGCATCTCCCGACACTTCACTAACGGTTTTCTTTCTCTAAGCTAAGTCACTTGAACAAAGACCTTCTTACCTTTAGGGCTTTCCCGACTGCCTTCCTTCAGATTCAAAGTCTCTAAGTGGCGCTTCCCCTCTGCCAATAGTACCTCAAGAGATCTAATAAGTATGCCCTACCCTAAGGCGAGTTCGAATAGCCGAGCAAGGGACGGCCCCACACGAGTAATGGCTACGGCCCCAGCTAGGCGATAAAAACTGTCTTAAAATATGTCTTGCTGTTATGAGCTGTAAGCCCCCATTTGAGATATCCCCACCAAGGCCCGTTCAAAGGCCCCTACAGGAAGCCACTTGAACGAAAGTTCAAGAGAAGAGAGGAGGAAGCCACTTTAGCCGAAAGTTCAGGATAGAAAAGCAACTTGACCGAAGGTTCAGGATCTGCAATTGAAGAGAGCGTCAAGCGAGGAGATGAAGAATCAACAGAATCCACAGCTGCTGCCACCGTTGCCTCTGATCTCGCCAACAGAGGATGAAATTCATATCTAGTTCCGTACCGTAAAGTAAAGTTAATTCCGTGTAGTCACGTGTAGGAAGGGCCGAAGCCGAACAACCTGACGCGCGTAGGCTTTTAAGCCGTATCTCCTTGATTTGCTGGCTATAGGAAAGGTGAAGAATGGGCTGTAAACACAAGAGACCATAAACTACGGTTCTGTATGTATGGAGAGGGAGACAGGGTGGAAGGTGGTCCAAATAGGAGAGCAGCTTTTTTGCCCACTTCTCTTACTGATGTGGCATTTTTCCTTCTTTCAAGGAGGTTTCGGTTTCTTTTTCTCGTCGTCTGTATTAGGTATCGGTTTCTCTTTCTCCTCGTCTGTATTAGTCACCTCTGTTGGTTCTTCTTCGATAGCATCAATAAAATGGCACTATTGGAAAAGATGGTAGAATAATCGGCTTCTTGCACAAGCCCGTCAAAGAGGGCATTCGATAGCATCCTCTTCTGGGCATCTAGATCGATTCCTAAGACCCTCTTATGCGCTACGTCCTACTCCTACTGCTGATAGATGCGTCGATTCGCTTGACTGCTTTCCTGTCTCAACAATAAGATAAGAAGGGAAATCAGTCCTGCCTAATTTCTTATCCTCCGTATAGTCAAGGGCGTATTTTCTGTATTCTCTCCCCCTTCTCTGTGCGCACCGGTAATTCCTTCACAGTTCAAACTCCCTTCGACTGCTAACTCTTAGCAATATCCTTTCTTATATACTTGCAGTTCAGTTCCAAGCCTTACCTTAGGGCAATGATAAGATAAAGAACCGCTCCGCACCTTCCCTATGTGCAATGCAAGAAGTTCCTTAACAACTCACTAGCATCCTCCTCTGGGCATCTATCTAATAGATGTGTCAAAGAGCGTATTCGTCGCAAACAAAACAACCTATTCAACTAGTTGCATTCTGTAAGAACAAGAGCGTATTCTCTGCATCTTCGATTTCCTGGTATTCAAAGGGGCTACGCGGCCAGAAAGAAAGAAAGAAATCCTGCAACCCGAGGATATTGTTAAAGCATAGTTTCACCCTGAGCAATGAAGATAGGGAACTTGCCCAAACCAATAGCATGATTACAAAAGCATACGCTTTGTTCTTACGAAGACTAACCGGGAAGGATGGTTTGCAAGGAGGTCTACTGGCAGAGCAGAACCTCAGGCCCTACTACCAAAGGACAATATCCGCCGAGCCTTGATACAATCAAACGAGGATTCATACAGCATTCCTACGAAAGAAAAGAGACTATGAAATCCGGGATTCCGAGTTAAGGACGAGCGAAGGAAGACATATATACCCCTTAACGGAATGCAAGCCATAGCCTCTCCAGACAATCACTTACCTTACCGAAGCTACAAACGAACAAGAGGAGGCCAAATACGAAGGTGCAATGGCTACAACGGGGAAGGATCCTCCCAGCATGTTCCCTCCAAAGGCTTTCTCAGCCGACGATGGAAGCAAAAGATGACTCGACCAAAGCCGTTCCCAAAGTTATTAGGGAGAAGTTCCCTTAACTGAATGAAAGTCACAGCTCAGTCGAACTTCCTAATCCAATCCACATGAACCTTAACAACTTAACCACTAATGATTGAAAAATTGCTAAACCAAGACTCCTTAGCGAACAAGAATTTCCTTATTTGATGCAAGATTCTATACACGTACCAGTTACGCGAACCAGCTCCATCATCCACATCTCATATGCCATTGGCGGGGGTCCCATTCGTCATGTGCCCTTTTACGGGATCCCATTCCCAGTAAGTAGACTTGAACCCATACCCTTGATTCCCGCCTTGAGCCTCAGCCCGAAGGACCAAAGGTTGCTGTTTGGTCTGGATAAGCAGGCAGGGACAGGCTCCTCGAGCAGATACCATTACAATGGAGAAGCTCATCTTCCCATTACCGGCGGAGAACTCAAGGGCTCCAAACTCCTTAGGTCTTGTTTTGTAAGCTTGAAGCTTTGAAACCTGTCGAGATTAACCTCCACTAACCTAAGCTTACCAGATCAAGTAGATCACTACCGAAACCCGTACCGTACACGCTGCTTTCTCGGCTTCGCCTCTTTCTGACAACGCCGACCCTCCCCGTACGCTTTGAGGGACTGAGCCTTCGGATCCCACCTTATTGGTCTTCTTTCCGCTGTCGCTGAGAAATGCCCTCCTTTTGGCTTCGCCTTGTGGTCAGAACCGAGACAGATGGTTTTGGTACAGAATAGAAATGTCACCAAAACCGCCTTATCAGTGGATCTCTCTCCGTCCTATCGTACCTCTAGCAAACAACAAAGATGAACTTCGAGCTGCTGAACCGGGCATTGAACAACGGTATATTGTTTTTCTGCTTGTTTTGGAAGCTTGAAACGACAGACAAGTGGTGACTATGAGACGGCTTGCTACTGAGCTTCTTGTGTTCCATCTTTCTTTATTGTGGGGTCCGCGCAACAAGAGCGCTTCCTCTTTTTCTTTGCCACCATGAGACGTCGCCTTCACTGGTTCTTGGGGGTTGGAATAGTAGGCGAGCTTCCCCGCCTTGTTCTCTGCGGTCATTCTCGCTGTCCTTGCTGGGACAGCCATTAAAGGGTTCGTAGATTGCTATCGGCTATGATGAAGTGCTTTTCTTAATGAGGAGTGAATTTCAAAGAAGGAGATTTTGAAAAAGGGCAGATCAGAAAGACCGCAAATGTGGACCAAGTCAGTACATTGCAGTCAGCAACTCCGAATCAGAAAGGAGTCAACGCCAGAGGGCAGGCACAGCCGGTCGTGCAGCCTGTTATGCAGCCTGTTCAGCCAGCGATTCAACCGCTTGTATTACCAGAAACCGGCAGTTCAACAGAATACTTCAGCCAACATTGTCAGGCATCAGCAGGTTCATCCGTCCAGTTTGATCACCAAGCATTATGTAAACAGACCAGAGAATGGAAATTCTTCGGTCCAGGAACCGCTTATTGTGAGAAAGGCTCAAAGCATTACTACAGTGGAAGTACAAAGGCCGATAGAAGCACCCACATGTCAAGTACAGTCGATGGTTGAAGACAGGAACCTCCAGAAGCAGACGGCAGCATGCGTGTATGATGACATCTTCGACGAAGACTCCTTTTATTTTTAGATAAAGCAATACATTGTTCCACTTGAGAAGATGAAGGCCAGAAATGCACCATCAACCACAGTACAATCTCCACCGCCATCAGCATTGCCATTTCCGCATAATTTGGTGAATCCGGCCTCCAAGATCATAAAGTCTCCGCCACCATCCGAAGTTCCACAGCCACGGGTTATCATTCCGCCATCCAGCGTGTCGACGAAAGAAGCTTGAATTTCAATGCAAATTATAGCAAAGTTAGAGACCCTCATTGTACTGGTGGTACTATCCAAGTAGAGAGGATTCCCAATGTTGCTTCCTAGGTATTCCATTCCTTCCGGTGTCCACAGAACCAGAGGAACATTATCAAACTTAACCCATATTGGGATACTAGCAAAGCTGCTTTTGGAGAGATGCTCTCCCGGTTGGTTGGCATTTCTTAAGAATCAAAAGCTTCCCAGCTATATGGTATGGTCCTACGCCTAGGACAGCATTGCAATTTTCTTCACTCCTCAATTTAAAAACATAGAAGCCATTATCAAGGAGCATGACATCTTCAAGAGCTTGCTCCCAAGTCTTAGAAGCCCATTCTTTCACAAGATTCAAAGGGAGTGCTCGGTCAAGGAAATACCCTACCACAACATTTTTCCATCTCTTATAGCCTATTTCTGTAATCCCATTAGGTATGTTAGCTGGGCTCGGGCATTGATCGATAGTACACCTTTCTATTCCTATTCATTTTCTTTATTCCAATTTGGCTGGTTCACCCGCATTGGAAGTCTCGGATGAAGCTCAGATATTTCACCAGAACATGAAGTGCTTAGAAAACACATTTCATAGGGTTGCCGGACCCTAGAAAGAGTGAGAAAATCAGTTGACTGGCTCACGTAGTACTAGATAGATACTTGACTTCCTTCAGAGAAATACATTCCCTAGAAAATGACTGACTCTCATGGTTCGCTACTGACTTCCTTCAGTGAGGACTTACCGATCACTCCATTGGAACTTCGACTGATTCTGCCACAGAACTAATCCCGTGCCAAGTGGCTCAATAGACTCTCTCTTTACCTTCCCCATCTGACCCACTCCTCCTTCTGCGGAATCCCCTTTATAACTAGACTCGTGCAATTTCTAATCAGTGGCTTCCTTCCTTGAGATATCGCCCATCGCCTGAGATGGAGCCTAGCTTTCTGACTGGGCAAGCAGAATGTTGTCCCCAATTCTCCTTCCCTCAACAAATGCCGTTTGCTGCTTACATCCGCGGTGGGGCAGGACTGGCTTGATCCTATTGGCAATGATCTTGGAAACGTGTTCAGTTCTTTATATCACCCCTCGTCCTTTTTGCTTGCTTTATGGTGCCTACTAGTCGATCAGTCCAATCTTATCTGCGTTCATCCCCCGCTGCTTGTTCTGCTTAAGATTTTTAGGTTCTCTATCTCATATAAAAAATGGTACCAAGAATTCTTATCCATAGCGTTCTGTCAGATAAAATATGTTATAAAAGAAGTAAAACTTGGTATAACATATTTTATCTGACAGAACGCCATTTCTAAGATAAGAGATAGGGTACTCCTTCCAAGCTTCAGAAATCGATTCTGCCTCTATTTCCGAGCGAGCCAAATGCAAAGAACCCAAGTGAGTAGATCTGGTTACCTTTTATAATACGTAATACGAGGAGGCAATGAATATGGAATGGTTGTATACCGAGGCAATGCTATTCTTCTTTTCAGACAAAAGCCTATTCTTTATGGTGTGCCAGTTGTTGATCATAATCCCTAAAGAGGTGACGGGGGCGGAAAGTCAATCAGATAAGATAAGAAGATAAGGGACAAGAGATAGCGATTCCGTGGTTCGGCGGGTAGAGGAGATCATTTCTACTTTCGATATACTTCACCGCGTCCCACCTAGTTGGACCGGAATGGACTTGTTCCCCCGGAGAAGACGGAGAGGCCTAACAAAGGGCCTGATCAACCAAAGACTGACGGAAGAGGTTTTTATTCCTAACAGGCTAATTGAACAGGCGCCGAAAGCAACTGTACCGACGCGGTTCAGAAGCTACAGCCACTTAATTGACAGATGAAGGTCAGAAGCTTCCCCTATCAATCAGGGGAGGGACTAGATTGTTAAGTTTAAGAAATCCCTGACCTACTTGACTTGTTCTACCTGACGCCATTGTCCGATCTGGATTTGAAGGCAGGTGGGCTTGAAGTCAAAGAAAGAAAGCAACTGGAGTTGAAAGAATGGGGCCTTGATTATCTATTCTATCCCGCAAGGCCGAGATTAGTGATTCTCGTCGCTAAGCGAAGACTCTAACAGAACAGAGTAGCGTACCAAACCAAAGGGCAGTCCCGTCGGATCAAAGGAAGGTCAGACTAGCAACGGACGAAGCGGGTGAAGAGCTTAGGTATAGAAAGGGACAAAGAGCTTAGCCGCCAAGCGAAGGGGCAAAGAGGCTAGGAGCCGAATGGCCACTTGACTATCTACTACTAGAATAGAATAATGAGTGTGATAGCGCCAGAAGAGAAGCTATCAGCAACTGTCACACCAGAATGAGCTGATCGGGTAAGCACGGAGAAAGCTTGCGGAGAAGCCTTCACACCCCAAACAGTTGAGGGAAGAGAGGCGAAGCCAAGGGGCACGAAAGCAAGTGTCAAGTGTAGGTCTCCCATTCTTCCCCTGAAACCGGCATGGCTACAGTCAGACAGTCTAGATAGAAGATAAGGGTCGAAAGAAGAAAGTCTAGACTTTTCTCTTTTTCATAGTGAGAGCTGTTTGGTTATTAGTCACTTTTCTCGCTCCTCAAGAAAGACGGCTAGAAACTTCCTATTAGGAATGGCTTCCTTTCAGGTTGTGTTGTTACAGACCAGACTGTTCTAACAGGGCAGGGGAGACGGAGAAGTAATCTCATACAGTACAGCTATGATCGGGCAATAGCGCAGATAAGATCAGACTGAATGTGTGAAGGATATGGTTCTGGTTCTCTTCTGTCCCGTTCCTTCAATCAAAGAAGATGACATGCCCAGGGCTAGTGCCAGCGCATAGTCAGAGTCTTCCCTGCGTGCCTAACATCCACTTCTTCTAGTCGAGTGCCTTGCGGCGCCTTTAACCATGAGAGAAGGCGATACCGAAGAGAATAACTCAATGTCACTGGCTACTCCATCAACTCAATTTCGTTGCGTAAGTGAGGATGCCAGTCATCATAGTCTGAACTTGAAATCTTTCGTAGGCTCATCTCGTCGATTGGCATTCCGATCCTGGTCATTCATAGTTCATAGATAGTCGGCACTTTTAGTCATAGGCTAGCGCCCATTCCTGATAGCCGCAGCTCTGCCCCTTCCCTATTCCATTAAAGAATGAATGGGAATTGATCTGACAACGGCTGGGCAAAATCCATCTCTTTCCATCTCTATTTTCGCTAAACTTGCTTGCTTTCATGAAGCCGACCTTAACAGACATCTCTTCCATTTTCGTAGATGGTCCGGTGAATCAATTAAATTAGATGCCGCTTACCTAGATGCGGTGCTTGTCCCTCGAAGCGAAGGTAAAGACCAAGACATTGGTGATTCTTAATCTGACCGCACTTCCCTCAGGTCGAACGGCTATCGATCCTGGCCCGATGAGAAAAGGGTTGAACTCATGCTTGCCTTAACCTCTTAGCGAAGGAAATCGGTGTGCTGATTGGCTCGGGTCATTTAGGTGTGCATGTCTTTTGTAATTCTCTAGATGGGATCCTTGACCTGCTTCAGCAGGATGTTGTTGGGGTTGCCATGCCCCGGTTTGTTCGCCTGTAGTTGTTGTTTCTTTTTGGCTTTTTAGCCCCTTAAAAAGATCGCTTTTCCCTCCTAAGTGAGAGTTCAATCCTGCCAGTTGATCATTTTCCCCGTCTTTTTGTTCATCAATGCTTTTCCACTCGGCGACGTCCATTTCAATCTTTCAAGTTTTTAAAACCCCTGGATTTTTGGCTAGAAGCCCCTCTCCTTGGGAGCCAGTCTCCGTAAGTGGCATTCCTAGTAGCAGTAGAAGTACCTCTTAGGAAAGCGCTTGTTGTCACCGGGAGAGAAAATAGAATATCCGGATGTGAAAACGGCCTGAAAAGGTCTAATTTCAATTACTTTGACCATTGGTCGGTTCGGCCTAAGGAGTGTGCTGGCACTATCAGTAGTCAAGACGAAGAAGTCGGGCTAAGGACTCTTTACCCTCGATTCTTAGCATCTCAAGGAGACGATCCTCTGGAGAAGAACATCTGAAACTCTATCTCTTGAAATGAATACCCCTTCCTTGGCTTATGCCATTTACCTGAACAAGCAAAGAAAGACTTCAAAGAAGGTAGGAACTTACTCCTCTTCTCCTTCGATACGTGCCTGCTACTGCAGCAGCTAGAGAGGTACGGATTCGGACATGGGAGCATTAGGAAGATTCTTTCTAGCTTATGTGATTCACTCCTTAAATTAAATAAGGTAGTTGGCTTACTTGCTTTTGAGAGGACAGGTTGTTTACGAAGAGAAGACAGACGCAAGACTCATCCCGATGGATGCGAGACAGCAGAGGATGTGGGAGCTTTCTTTCCCAGAATAGAAGAAAAAGAGATCAGCAACTTTGACTTAGCCCAAGCAATGCCCTTGGGATTACTATTAAAAGGTAGGTTCCCAAGTAACCCCTTAGCTATCCCCAGGTGGTGGACCAAGCAGAGCTTTGGCCCTCGCTAGCGTTATTCCTCCGATTCGGTTTGGGGCTCAGAGTAATGTATTTATTCACTATCAGATAATAGTTGTAGTCCTTTAATTTAAAGAAAGAATCCTGGAAAGAAGCTCTTTTTCTATAGGGGAAATTCTCTCTAAGTCGAATCGGTGGAATGCCCTGCTTCCGGCTAAGTATACAGAGTTGGGTTCGGGCGGGCTTCTTTCTTTCCCGGAACCGCCGTCCATACATTGCCCATATACGATGGACCAGCAGTTCTTAGACTTCATAGACGGAGAGCCTTTGCTTTGTTATATATCCAAGAGGGTCCGGCCATTCCACACGCTGCCTAGCAGAGGCATGGTTTTTCTTTTAGTTAGTTAAAAGAGAAAAAGGGATGATGGGTGCTTTTTTATAAATAAATAGAATAGAAGAGATGAAGTCCGTCATTTAGAGAGAAGAGATGGCTTTGGAGGAGAAAGGAGCGGGTCTCAGATCTTTTGCTCCGCCTTACAGCCTTAGTTTGCACCGTTTTTCTTCCTCACATGGACTAATAACAGGTTCCGAATTAGTTGTCCGAAATAGATCTGGTGCTCTCTCTTCCCCTCTAGTAGTGCTATTCTCGAATGAATGTAAGAGCTTTTCCAACCTCTTTCCCTTCGATACGTGCCTCCCGATCGGAAAGGAAGGAAGTGCCACATCTGTGTCAATTGGATGCTTCCTGTACTGCTGCTATTGCCCAAGGATTCTAAACCTTCGATGAGGTGAAGGCACGTATTCGGATCTCACCTTTCATTGATAGTTACCCGTCTCCATCCAGAGAGCTAGCTGTTAGTCTTTCTCGACCCGCTATCTTACTTGAATGAAAGAAAGAGAAGAATCATTATATTTTAATGTACAAAGGCCATTACTCGATGGTATCCGCTCATGGATGGTAGTTGACTGATTGGAGTCAGTTTCAGTCTTTCTAGTAGTTGGAGTTTGTGGAACAAGTTGTAGAGATCCCATCGTTTCTATGTGGAGAATCCACACCAGTAAGAAATAGCTTTAGTTGTTGGTGGAAGTGACCTAGATATTTTTATAGGTCCTTGCCCCTTTCTTTTTCTTCCGCTAGGTAAGTTGGGAAGTCCTTAATAAGGCAGGGGAAGTCGAGTCCCTTATCTTCGACAAGCCTCGATCTGCGCTTTCACTTTCGCTTTAAAGAAAGAATCGCTGAAGACAGATTCTTTTTATCGGTTGAGTAAGGGCGAATTGCTCCTCTTCTTTATTCTGTAATACCGATAGTGATACGACCAACCTCAAGCGGAAGTAGTTCGGAGCGTCTCTTTCTGTGCTGTTATGATTCCATGATCTTCTCTGAGGTAGACCTGCTTATCTACTCTAACAGTTCGCCTTCAGCTCACCTTGGATACTCCAACCCTTGGTCAAACACTTGAAGATAGTCCTATCAACACGAGCTATTGTCCTTTGATGCTGGATACGCTGGTGTAGATTTCTTTTCTGTAATTGGATTAGAATAATATAAGTAGTGCTAAAGTCGATGCGCTAAATGAGAGTTCGAGGTGGGATGAGTAAATTAGCTCGAATTGATTAGTGCATCTGCTTCTATTTTCGTAGTGAATCATAGCGACTCGTCCCGTGTCAATAAGGTCTGAGGAAGGCTATGAGCCAGGATTAAAGCGCCTTTACCACTGCTCATGGTCCGAGGGACGAGGGAAGTGGAATGGCTTAGTACGCGCCTGCTTTTGAGAGCCTTTCTGCCCTGAGGAGGCCTCATTTCTGGGGCATCCAGAAAAGCCATCCCATTCAAGCCTATCGGGTTCCTTTATTTGAGACTCTTTCTCCTATGGGGATGATGTGCGCATGTTGGCTACTCCGCTTGAGTAGTGCGTTCACTACCAAAACTGATTAAAGATTAAGGATTTTGTACTTACAAAGGTAAAGGTTCACGTCTTCGTAACTAATCAAAGCATTGGAATGAAACCGTGGGCTTACAGGTATAGATAGCTTGGTTTTGGAATAGATAACACCTTCCTAAAGAGTCGGTCGGGGTGGGCTAAGCTAATCAGCAGGCTTATTCAGACATGCTTATGGGCAGTGGGCAGATAGCAGATATTGATTCAAAACTCTTCCTTAGTGGCTTAGCCGACCTACCTTCGTTGAGGAGCTACAGACTTTAATAAACTGCCATAGCTTGCCGCTACGCCCCTGACGTTCTAACAGCTATCTAGTTCTACCAGCTAGAAGCCGGAGATGGTCTCAGTCAGCTAATCGGAAGGCTTATCCGCACATGATAGCGGCATTCTGACCTAAAGGTAAAGGGCGGGCCTTACTTCAGTAAATTAAAACGTTCGATAGAAGCCCCCCACGGAGCGCTAAGAAGCAAGGGATATTCACTCAGCAGAAAGGGCTGCTACGTTAAGAACCTCGCCTTATCTAAGTGTGCTAGGGCCATTAGCCCACTCACTCCCCTTTTCTTTTTATGTGCAGCCTCTCTCTTATTATACGATGCATCTGATTCACTGTCAAGGACCGTCTATTCACCAAAAGAAAGAGCTTAAACGGCTCAAAGACTAGGAGCGGATACGATCACAGTAAAGTAAGAGGGTTTCTTCCCCTTCATGTGCAGCTCCTTCTCTAAGACATTTGGCATCTGTCTTATCTGTCACCTCTTTTACCCTTTGAACAGCAACCCGAAACAGGCATACAAGCAGGTCAGCTGGTCACCTCACTTCTTTGTCTGCTCTGGTCAGGAACACAATCAAAGGAAGGGGCAAAAAGCTTTCCTACGGTCACTGTCTTTGAGTATGTATAGAATAGGAAAGCAGGCAATCGGGCTTGACTTTTTAGCCAGTTTATACAGTCCGACATCGTGAATTCACATAGAGTAACCTACTTCTCTTCCGTAGAAGACCAAAGACACCATTCTTTCTCCTTGTCCTTGAGTCGATTCATTCCGCGTTGGATGAGTCTAATTCGATGTCGAAATCGAATATATAAATTAAAAAGAAATTAGAATACGATAATTCCTAAACGAAAGAGAAAAAATAGTTTACGAGCAAGCCAAATCCCTGTTAATGAGTCACCATTACTAATAAGTCAAGAATAATCCAAACCTTCCTTTCCTCTTCTTTTTCTACCCTTTCTTGATCTAGCTTTCTGACTAACTGAATAGACAAGAGACCTGGATCCCAATCCTTAGCGGTTCCTCTAGGTGATCCTATCCATCTCATGATCATCACTATGAAGAAGGAGCTCTCCCATAGCATAGGGTCTCTTTCGAGAACCTCTGTTCTAGTGAAAGCAAAGCCCATTTCCTCCATGGCTTATATAGAAAAGTATCTAAGCCTATTATATTAAAGGAGTCCTAATTAGACTCCTCTCTTCAAAAGCCAGAAGGAATCTCAAGGAATAAGCCCTCCGTAGGGCTTACCAATGTAACTGGCTTAGATGGCATTTTAACAGTTCAATGCTTCCCGCTTTAATAAGATATTAAAAATACCTTAGTCTTAGTAATCACTTTACAAAGGCCAAGAAAAGAAATCTCTCCCAGGTAAAGAGAACTCCTAAAAGGCTTACCGGTCAAACCCCCAAAAAGGGAGCTCGCATGCCCCTAGCTGCCCGGAAAGGAAACTAAATACTCAATAGCAATTCGCTCAAAGGTAGAGTGACTCCATTCAAGGGACCGAAAGCAATAGAACGATTTTCTTACTTATCTCTTATCTTAGGGCAGCAGCAATCTTTAGATAGCTCTATAGGTATATCCTACTTGGGAGAGCTCTTTGAATACACCACCACGACGAAGGCCGGTGAGAGTGGGACTCTTATTGACACTGGGAATACTGCTACGAAAGCTGCTTCAAGAGAAGTAGGAGAATATCTAGAGATTGCTGGAAAGAGACTTCTAGCCAGGTTTGCTCACATTCCCGGAGCTCCTTCGTACGGCTTAAGGGATAGAAGAAGAGGTGTTTGCAAGAAAAGGTTTGACATTCTCATCCCCTGTTCACGAATCAGGAAAGCGTGCCTGGAACTGAGTACGGCTAACCGCTTCTTGCTAACAAAGTTGTCCAATTCAATGAATGTGTTTGCGTCCTCTCTTCTTAGTCTACGATTATCCCTGCTCTTCCTCAGATGTGGATATCTTTACCTGGTCGAAAGTAGAAATGTGTGATTGGCTTCGTCCCGGCCTTCAATAAATAGCAGTTGATTCGTGAATACCGTATTCCATAGTTGCCAAAGAGGCCTTTTCTTCCTCACAGCGCATTCTCTGCTCTAGCACACCGGAAACTCTCACAGTAAGAGTGGATAGGCTTACACCGGTGGCAGAGATCGAACTAAAGGCAAAAGTTGGAACCGGCTAACTAGATCCAATGAAGATAGTTTCTGTTGTTGACTTCCACCCTAGGGAAAGGCCTTAGAGTTAGCCTGCTCCTCTTGATTCATAAGCAGTCCACCATCTCCTTACTTCCGAAGACGACGGGTTCTTTCCTTCGCCTCTTCTCTAAGCATCCAGGGCACAGTCTCAAGGCTTTGAAGGAAAGGTTCACTTCGGCTTAGATTCCGATTCCGGGTCTTTCTTTTAAACCTCTTCCATGCCACCCTCTTGAAAAGCAGTTGTCCAAGTCAACGAAGAGGAAAGACGCTTTATATACCGACCTTACTAGTGCCTTTTTTCACCCTCCCCTCCCTGGCATCTTTGACAGATGTCCATACTCTCTCAAATCATGAACATGGACCCTATAGTTAAGTTATGGCGTACTTTGCTTTGCTGACCGTTCAAAGGACCATTGGAAATCCGATATCGAGATGTCTTTAAGCTGGGTGCTGTGAAATCGAATTGATGTGGCACTTTTTTTAATGGGTTGGGGTTCAGTGTCTCTCTCTATATAAAGGAGAATGTTCAAAGCGGGGTAGAGGAAAATCATCAGGCTCATGACCTGAAGACTTCATCATGTCCCCGCCTACTCACTGGATAGGATATGGTCTGTGTGCCGCGAGTGCTCCGTCTTTCTTTACTTAAAAAAGGAATTGATAGTCTTCAGGCTCAAGGCGATAGGCCAGTGACTATCTAGCCCCGGAGTCTTTCTCTCCGTCAAAGGAACTCTTTCTTGAACAAGCACGGCGCTATCAGGACAAAATCCTAGCAGAAGCAGAAAAAGAGGAGTGATTGTGGTCTTCGATTCGAATTCGATTTCGGTCTTAGTCTCAGTGTGGCTGATCATGCTCGGCAGACCAGCGTCCCATAATTCATGGTGATGGTGGGCGAAGATCTATAGTACTTTCCTTACTACCATGGTAGCATGAGCGTTCGCCTTTAGTAAGGAATAGCATTAGATCAAGGTAGCGCTATCTTATAGCATAAGATAACCAACCATTGTTTACCTTACCATTTAATACGTTTTTCCCAAAATTCCTTAGACTGAGATAGCATGGTGAGCCCTTATAACTAAAGATCTATAGCTGAGTATAGTTGAGCCCTTGGAAGCTTTATAGCATAGCCTTTTATAGAGGAGCTGCTCGCCTGGTCGCCGAAAGCCCTCGTCGGTAGCCATGGTTAAGCAAAGGCTTCTATGGCTCTAAGGTAGTAGACTTGGCCGCGCATGAGATGTTAGCCTTTAGACCTTCCCCATGGACCGGGGCTAAGGGCCTAATTATGTTCCGCGTCGTCTTAGTCTTATCGCCTGACTATTTTATTAGTATAGAAAGAACGGGAGCCGGGCTTCTTCTAAGGCGAACAGCCCTATAAATTACGTAATGTTATTAATTTTCGTATTCATGTTTTTTTCTGCATAAAAGCAGCGTCTATTGGGTCTTTGTGGTGGTTGATAGATTCTCTTAGAACCAGGGCTCCCGTTTTTCGTATTATTCTTTCTGAAAGGAAGTAGTGAGAAACCACGGAGTTCCGGTTAGCATAACGTCCGATCGAGACAATAAATTCATGAGTCATTTCTGGAGGACGTTATGGAGGAGGGAACCGGCTTGCGCTTCAGTAGCGCCACCCACAAAGGGATGGTTAGATCGAGATGGTTGGTGATTTGTTGAGGAGCCTGGTAAACGGCAAGCCGAGACGCTGGGAGGTGGCAACAGCTGAGTTTGCTTATCCAAACTCGGTGAATAGAAGCACTGAGAGATCGCCTGGAAGACCAGAGGAATGAAAGAGTTGGCTCCGCCCGGAATAAGATAAGAGGAAAACTGCTTGGATATCAATGACTTTGCTAGGGTCGACTGCACGCAGAGGTGCGTGAGGGGAAGCAAAGCAAGGATAGAAATGTAAAGCCACGCTGGAGAGCGCAGGAGTTTGAGGTTGGTGATGAAGTGTGGTCCTGAGAAAGGAAGACAGGCAGAGAGACGCGGTCAATTGCGGCAGCGAAGGATTTTGCCATTTGTATCAAGCTCAAACTTCCTTCTTGCATGCGTGCCCCCCCGGAAGCTAGAATAAGAGGTCAAAATGGATTGTTAGCGTACTCAATCAAACGGGTGATTTTCTCCCCGACTACGGATCCCACACTACCCGCTATAAAGTCAGCATCCATAACCCCAAATGCTACAGGAATACCTTTATTTGGCCATTTGCGATCGAAACAACCTATGAAAGTTATTGCCTACATAACCTACTCTTCATACCAAGAGAGCCAGGTATCAGATCACTGTAGTTCGAAGACCCCTTTTGTTAAACCAGTTCCTGTACTCTTTTTGAATGAATTCCAGCTAGTAAAGTAATCTGGTAGAAAGGACCCACTCGCCCGCTCTCCCCTCGCCTAGAAGCTTCCAAACCCCAGGCATTGGCCATTAAAAAAGGACCAGCGCCGTTTATTTCACGGTAAAGGCAGGCCACACAAGCGACGTAGGTCTTCATTAGTGAAATGCTTATAGAATTTCCTATAAATGGAGGACTGGCGTTGGTGTTGAGTTAACTCTTGCAGAAAGGAATTCAGCTTCCTCTCTATGTGCTTGCGCTGAACAGCATCCCCGGGATTATCTACGGAGGCAACCTTCGCTTGAATGAAGGCGTCGGCTTCCTGCCTTATATTTTCATATGGCGAGACTTCCATTATTCTCGCGATATTCGGTTCCTGAATCATTAGATTGAAAAGTTTCTAATAGGCCCTTATTTTCCAAGACCCTCAATTCGATCTCTGTCCCATATTTGAAAAAAATGGTCAACGTTGACCGCTTGATCAAAATGCTCGCGCACAAGCCGTTCGTAATCACCGGGGTGAAGCTGAGGAGGTACGTTGAAGTACTGTTGGCCCTCGAGAAGGCGAATACGATGATAGATGGTAGCTTCGTTTTCCGCACCTGCTCTAAAGGTATGAATGGACTCAGAAGTGGATTCTGATTCGAGAGCAGGAAGGCTCAATTGCCTAGATTCCTCCCCACTTTCAGAAGATACATTCCAGATAAAAGTGGATACGGCTGTTGTCAGACCGGCGACAATCCAGTCCAAGATGAAGAAGCGAAAGAGGGAACATAAACTAGTCAGAAAAAGCAAAATGAAGAAAAAAAGAATTCTACTTCCCTTTCTTTTTTTTGAAAGCAGAATTCGATAAATTAAAGAGAGACCGACTAAAAGAACAAAGAAAAACAGCATCCACTTTTGAGTGCTCATTATAGCGGTTCCTTCTGATCCTAGAAAACGTCCAAGGCAAGAGCCTAGGAAACTACCCAGGAGAGAAAAAAGAAAAGAAAGAGAATAGCGTTTTATCATCATCATATTATATTATATTAAAGTCAACGCACTTTCTTGTAGAAAGGTATCTAGTTCTCTTTTTTTTTCGTCAGTTAACCCACTTTTTAGTTCTTCTAGTAATTCTGGTTTGATACTATTTGTAATGATTCTTTCATATTGACTAATTCTGTCTAGTGGCATTCGATCACAGAATCCATTGACAGCAGCATAAATGACTAGAATTTCTTTTTCAATTGGTAGTGGTGTATATTGTGGTTGTTTTAGTACTTCTGTGAGCCTTGCTCCTCTATTGAGTAATGCTTGAGTTGCAGGATCAAGGTCTGATCCAAATTGAGCAAAGGCAGCGACTTCTCGATATTGTGCCAATTCTAGTTTTAAACTTCCGCATACTTTTTTCATAGCTTTTAACTGAGCAGCAGACCCGACGCGACTGACAGATAAGCCGACGTTAATAGCAGGTCTAATTCCGCGATAAAAGAGTTCTGTTTCTAAACAGATTTGTCCATCAGTAATGGAAATTACATTTGTAGGAATATAAGCCGATACGTCTCCA